AATAATTGAGGCAAATCTAGCTCTTCGACGAGCTAGGACAAGAGTCGAGGCTGTCAATGCAATTTCATAACTAGTTGGTGCGTTCAAATAATCAAAAGAGGTTCTGTTTCTAAACCCTATTTTGATTGGATTCACTCGACATAATCCAATCAAGCAGAATCCAATTTAGATACAACGCAATTCAAAAATGAAATAAATAAAAAATCTATAAAAATAAGGGTGGGACAAAAAACTTATTAGATACCGTTGACTCCGGTATCTAATAAGTTCTACCTACTATTGGATTTGAACCAACGACTCCCGCCGTATGAAAGCGATACTCTAACCACTGAGTTAAGTAGGTCACTTATTATCCTAAAGAGAACCAAATGGAACCCATCCTATCGATGGATTATAAATATCATATTCCTTATAAGCAACAATAATCGAACCAATACCACTCAAAAATTTCGGATGTTGGATCATAGAATATTGATCTTGACAACAAATTATATACATGATAAAATATGCATCACAAGCACTAAGGGCTATAGCTCAGTTGGTAGAGCACCTCGTTTACACGCGCGCCAATGTTTTTCAGGGGAATCCACCATACAATCCAAAAAATGGATCTTATTGAGAAATCAATGTCTTACTCCATAATAACTTTAAGAGAAAAGAGAACAATAGCCTGACGAGAGGTTCGGTCCTATTTGAGTGCCCTTTGTAGGTACCAAACAGGCTCCGCCTTGAGATATTGATAAGGTAAATAGCAGTATATTCAATGCTAGGCATAATGAGTATAAGGCCCTCAAAAAATCTCTTTTCGTCCTATGAACTTGAAGGTGTATGAAGTTTCATATTGGATTTTTTAAGCCGAACGATAGAGACTTCATTTAACTTAAAATTCTAGGCCAAAGGCAGACCTACGTCAAAATAACTTCACCTTTGAAACACTTTGGTAGTGCTCTGAATTAGAATCCCAAATAATGAATCAGAGCACATGGAGCCATCTCCTTATCTTATTTTTCTGTCAAGAAAAAATATGGCAGATTGGCTGATATTTCTATCAGTTAATGAAAGAGCCCAATGCAAAAAAAAATGCATGTTGGGTCTTTGAAACAGTTCAGATCATTTTGATAATAATAAGTTTGATCTGTTTTACCGAGAAGGTCTACGGTTCGAGTCCGTATAGCCCTAGAGCCCTATAAAAAAAATGAATAAAATTCCAAATTTTCATTTGAAATAAAAAATTGTATAATTTTGATTTCTTCATTCTTGTTTGTTACTTATAACTGACCGGTTGGTTCATCGAAACAAAATTTGTCCTAGAAACTCACTCACGGGAATCATTTAAAGCAGAACAGAAAACCGAAAAAACATATCATATTTCAAGGAATCGAATCGATCTTTTTCCAAACAAACCAACCCTTCGTCATTAATTGTCGAAGGGAAATTCCATATGCATTTTTCTGCCCACAATCAAGGGGTTAAGCTAGCGATACTCCTTTTCTTTGGTATACCTTACCAAGACCCGGCGAAGCACACCAAAACAAGGGGGGGTGGTCTTCTTTTTCTGTATTCAATCAAGAGAAAACCCCACCCCATCCAGATCTGATAAACGGAATATACCAACACTAAGATATTCGAAATCCCCAGATACCTACCCATTCTCTTACATTTGAATACTTGTTCTATTCTAAATTACTAAGAAAAAACTTTCGACTCTATTCCTAAAAAATCCAAATTCCGAACTCGCATTTTTATAAAGAAAATTCAAATAATCAAAAGAATATCAAAAGAATAATAAATTCAAAAATTTTAAACACAAAATAAGAATTCTATTTGCTTTCTTTAGGCTTTAGGAAGAATCCTAGGCAAAAACAAGAAAATTTGTCTAAGTATAACATCTAGAGTTATACTAACTAAAGCAATTAAAGAAAATTGAACTAAAAAAATTAAGTAGACTGGAAATAGGATCCCGATCAAGTCAGTCGATAAATCTTGAAATGAGATATGCCCTGCAATAATCAAAGGAAACTAGATGGTTTGGTCAAAATAAATTGTTGTTTTGACTAACTAGTTATCAATGACTTTAGAACTTCAATTCGAATCAACCAATCCGATATACTTTCCACGTTCATAGGAGTGCGTCTATGTTTTTGCTTTACGAATATGATATTTTTTGGGCATTTCTAATAATATCAAGTTTTATTCCTATTTTGGCATTTTTAATTTCTGGGATTTTAGCCCCGATTAGGAAAGGGCCGGAGAAACTTTCTAGTTATGAATCGGGTATAGAACCAATGGGCAACGCTTGGTTACAATTTAGAATTCGTTATTATATGTTTGCTCTAGTTTTTGTTGTTTTTGATGTTGAAACGGTTTTTCTTTATCCATGGGCAATGAGTTTTGATGTATTGGGCGTATCTGTATTTATAGAAGCTTTAATTTTCGTGCTTATCTTAATTGTTGGTTTAGTTTATGCATGGCGGAAGGGAGCATTGGAATGGTCTTAGCT